AATTGTTTGTTCTTGCATCTCCCTACTGGTTTTCCAAAATAATCCCGCGGATACATATAATTCAGAAGAATATGTAAGTGATTCATACACAGCATCCTCTTCCTTTATCAAGGGTTCTGCCAATTGATATGTTTCCAAAAATAATTGAAATTCAATTTCTTCATCTGTATCTTCAATTTTTGGAAACTTATCAAGTTCTTCCGTTAAGCTCTGATCAATGAACCTACAAAATCCTTCAAATTGTATCTGATTAAACCCAGGTATTGTAGACATTCCCTCATTTCCATCTCGTAGCATTTGAACTGAATTCCCCATTTATAGAAAAATCCCATTTTTTGCTCATTCTTCATTGAATCGTATAGATCGATCTAGCTCTGATGGAATTTATATTCTGTTTACTAAATCACATAAAATTTGACACAAAAAAAAACTCCATATATGAATATATGAACAGATATGGAATGTATGAAATCTTTATGAACGGGGGGGAATAAAGAAAATTTTCGACTCAAATTTCAATTTGCAACAGAATAGATACAAAAGGAATTGATAAAATAAAACATTCTTGGAAAAAAAATTCTGTGGCTTAACGCTTAATTCGATTTATTTATAGTTATTGAATTTTGTATAGAATATCCCTTCGTTCTATTTCTACCATTATTATGATATTACATATTCCTATTCGATTGGATACCAAAAAAAAAGATGCAACATTTGATCCCTTCGCCGAGATAAAGACAGAATAATCAGAAACAATATAGAGTTGATTTTTTTTTACTTAACCTTTTTTGCCCTGTCTATTGTATTGTGAAAAAAAGATTTGCAGAGAAAAAAGATATTTTGACCTATTTAGTACTATTTCATATAATTCGAAAATACGGGTGTAAAAAGCGTTCTATTTATTAATTTAACTTAAACAAAGGCAGATACCTATATATCATATAGAAGATACTCGATTGTGTGTGTAATTTCTGTTCTGGTTTCGGGGTGGGTTTACATATACTCATAATTGTTGTTATAATGGAATTTTAGACTCAGAAAAAGAAAAGCGGAGAAATAATAAAGATTCTTTTTTATTGAAAAGACGCAATACTGATTAGTTATCATTTGGATTTTCTTATGTCATTAGGGAACCTTAATTTGAAATCAAAATCTAAGAGTTGTTCATAAATTCGCAGTCAAGTCAATATTTTTGGCGGCATGGCCGAGTGGTAAGGCGGAGGACTGCAAATCCTTTTTCCCCAGTTCAAATCCGGGTGTCGCCTGATTCTAATTAAAAAAAAGACCCGAAATTCCTTATCGACTGATAGAACCTATAACTCACCGAATTATTCCCCAGCCGAAGGAGAGACCTTTGTCTCTTGATACGTACTTACTCGATTCTAAGCATCTGGGGTTCTCAAAAGTTCAAGTTCTGTAAATCCTTGTGTCTAGGATTCAAGGAAAGATTCTAGTAAGTAGTGGTTACTGACTGGGCCTTGAATTCGATTAGAGAGCCGAAGGTTATATCTAACTAGTTCGTAATTAGTAATTGTGAAAAAGGGGAATATATTTTGTATACACACTCAAAGGAGTCTCTGAGTATTCAGGTATTCGATTAATATTCGATTGGGTAATTGGCTTTTATAGAAAAAGCTCAAAAAGCACCCCCTTTTCCACCGGTCAAGAGTGGAATAGGCTGTTCAAAATCGTATAGGAATTTGTTATATGTATGTGGATTTATTGAATTGCTTCATTGAAATTAAATTAATAGTCCGAAATAAGAATCCTTTTTTTTTACTCTGTACCATTGATTTCATTATTATTAGTATTAGTGAACAATAATGGAAAAATTCCTTCATATTTATAGAGATAGGGGACATAATTCACATGGATATTGTAAGTCTCGCTTGGGCTGCTTTAATGGTAGTCTTTACATTTTCCCTTTCACTTGTAGTATGGGGAAGAAGTGGACTCTAGAAATACTACTTAACTAATTGAGTTTTGAGTATGAGGAATCAAACTGTATCAATTGTTTTATAGATCGTTCCGCAAAGTGTTTTTAAAGATAATAATGTCAAAAGAAGAGATATTTCAATAATTCCCATGTTTCTATTTCGAAAGGAAATATAGATGATAGGAAATAGATTTCGGATTTTTTCTAAATTCTCTATTTCGCCGAACGGACTCTTATACAAATTATATAGGGACAATGGGGAACAACGGACCCCCTTTTGTTTTCCTTTTTCTCCAAATACAAGAGAAAGCCGCCGTTCTGTTAGAAATATTAAGCGGATACGTACTTTCTAGAGGAAAGAACATAGATATAGTGCTTGTTCAACAAGATATACACATAATAAGTAAGATCTTGACCCGGACGAGTTGCATATTTGGCACTTACCACTTGTTTTATTATTTTATAAACCGGATTTGTGCTTTATCGACTCATTTCATATCATGGTTTAAGTGTTACAAATTCAATTAATGAGGTTTACTATTTCTTTTCGAAATTCGAAGAAGT